TCATTCCTCACACTTTTATCGACGCTGACATAAGTTAATGGTGGAAACCATTCGACTCGTTACCCACCAAGCCGAGCATTCACTCCAGCGGGTCACTGGTTCTTTTTTTTTTTTTTCCTTTCTGCTGACATTTCACAGTGCGCGCAATCTATTGGAATAAGGTGGAACATGTACTCTGTCAAAGTTATACCGTTTAATTATTATTAGACTTTGGTTTATAAATTGCATAACTGTTATCATGAGCATATTAATGAAAAATTACTCGAAACATATCATGAGTCGTAACTCTAGGCTTTTATAAGTTATTTCCCCCCTTCCCCCCCACACTCGTGAGATATTATTAATTATACAAACGCTTCTTTTAAGAACTAGGAACATGTCTATAGTATTATTTTTTTTTTACTAATTCTTCAAATTATTATAATATTTCAAACGTTAACGTAGCTTAACTAAAGCATAACTCTGAAGATGTTAAGATAAGTCCTAGATAGACTTCGTAGACATAAAAGCTTGGTCCTGACTTTTCTATCAGCTTAAACTAAACTTACACATGCAAGTATCCGCATCCCCGTGAGTAGCGCCCTAAAGTTTTCCATCCGAAAACAAGGAGCTGGTATCAGGCACAATTTTAGTTAGCCCAAGACACCTCGTATAGCCACACCCCTAAGGGAATTCAGCAGTGATAAACATTAAGCAATAAGTGAAAACTTGACTTAGTTATAGATTTGATAGGGCCGGTTAAACTCGTGCCAGCCACCGCGGTTATACGAGAGGCCCAAGTTGATAGCTATCGGCGTAAAGCGTGATTAAGGAGAATTTAAAACTAAGGTCGAATACTTTCACTGCTGTTATACGCACATGAAAACATGAAGATCACCCACGAAAGTGACCTTAATATGGCCCTGAAACCACGAAAACTATGAAACAAACTGGGATTAGATACCCCACTATGCATAGTCGTAAACTTCGATAAAATAACACTTTTTATCCGCCCGGGGACTACAAGCATAAGCTTAAAACCCAAAGGACTTGGCGGTGCTTTAGACCCACCTAGAGGAGCCTGTTCTAGAATCGATAACCCTCGTTAAACCTCACCCCCTCTTGTTATATAACCGCTTATATACCGCCGTCGTCAGCTTACCTTGTGAAAGAATAATAGTAGACAAAAACGGTTTAAACCCAAAACGTCAGGTCAAGGTGTAGCGAATGAGGGGGGAAGAAATGGGCTACATTTCCTGAATGCAGGAAATTACGGAATATTACTATGAAAAAGCATATAAAGGAGGATTTAGCAGTAAATGGAAAATAGAGTGTTCCATTGAAACTGGCCCTGAAGCGCGCACACACCGCCCGTCACTCTCCCCTAATCTACTTTATTTTTTAAATAAAACATTATTTTGATGCAAGGGGAGGCAAGTCGTAACATGGTAAGTGTACCGGAAGGTGTACTTGGAAAATCAGAGTGTAGCTAAAAGATTAAAGCATCTCCCTTACACCGAGAAGATACCCGTGCAAATCGGGTCATTCTGACACCTAACAGCTAGCCTATAATCAAATTTCAACACAACTATATTAATAGCCCTTAACATCCTAGATAATTATTAATCAAACCATTTTTCCTCCTAAGTATAGGCGATAGAAAAGGAACATTTTTAGAGCTATAGAAAAAGTACCGCAAGGGAACGCTGAAAAAGTTAATGAAAAAATCCAGTAAAGTAATAAAAAGCAGAGATAATTCCTCGTACCTTTTGCATCATGATTTAGCAAGTCTATATTAAGCAAAAAGAATTCTAGTTTAACTTCCCGAAATTAAGTGAGCTACTCCAAGACAGCCTTAAAATAGGGCCAACACATCTCTGTAGCAAAAGAGTGTGAAGAGCTTCGAGTAGAGGTGATAAACCTACCGAACTTAATGATAGCTGGTTGCCTAAAAAATGAATATAAGTTCAGCCTTTATTTTTCTTAATCTTCCTATGGATATATCTTCATAAATACACAAAGAAAAATAAAGAGTTATTCAAAAGAGGAACAGCTCCTATGAAATAAGAAACAACTTTACAAGAAGGATAATGATCATAATTTATTAAGGTATATGTTTTAGTGGGCCTAAAGGCAGCCATCTAAAAAAATAGCGTTAAAGCTTACACATTTCTCAACCAATAATAACGAAAACTATATCATATTCCTCTAAATTTATTAGGCTATTCTATCTAATAGAAGAAATTATGCTAATATGAGTAATAAGAGGTCCTACCTCTCCTAGGCATAAGTGTATCTCGGAACGGAAAATTCCACCGAAAATTAATCGAACCCAATAAAAGAGGGCATTGAAATAGAAAGAGATAACTAGAAAACATTTCAAACTAAACCGTTAACCCTACACTGGTATGCAAATATTGAAAGGAAAGATTAAAAGAAAAAGAAGGAACTCGGCAAACTTTTTAAGCCTCGCCTGTTTACCAAAAACATCGCCTCTTGAATATTAAATATAAGAGGTCCCGCCTGCCCTGTGACTTAATGTTTAACGGCCGCGGTATTTTGACCGTGCAAAGGTAGCGCAATCAATTGTCTTTTAAATGAAGGCCTGTATGAATGGCATAACGAGGGCTTAACTGTCTCCTTTTTCTAATCAATGAAATTGATCTTCCCGTGCAGAAGCGGGAATTTTTACATAAGACGAGAAGACCCTATGGAGCTTACAAACGCAAGAACAGATTAATCCTACTAAATCTAGAATAACTAAATTTATTAAACCAATTAACTACTGCTCAAGTGTTTTTGGTTGGGGCGACCACGGAGTAAAATTTAACCTCCACGCAGAATGAAAATATCATTTTTCAATTTAAGGAAAACAACCCTAAAACCCAGAATTTCTGACTTTTATTGATCCGGCAAAGCCGATTAACGAACCGAGTTACCCTAGGGATAACAGCGCAATCCTCTTTTAGAGTTCCTATCGACAAGGGGGTTTACGACCTCGATGTTGGACCAGGACATCCTATTGGTGCAGCCGCTATTAAGGGTTCGTTTGTTCAACGATTAAAGTCCTACGTGATCTGAGTTCAGACCGGAGCAATCCAGGTCAGTTTCTATCTATGATATGTTCCTCTCTAGTACGAAAGGACCGAGAAGAAAAGGCCTCTACTTAAAGTAAGCCTTTCTCCTATTTAATGAAAACAACTAAATTAAATAAAGGGGCATACCCTTTGAAAGCTTAGATAACGCTGTTTGGGTGGCAGAGCCCGGTCAATGCAGAAGAGCTAAATCCTTTAAACAGGGGTTCAAATCCCCTCCTGAATTAATGCTAATTAGTCTACTTACAATAATTATTAATCCTTTAATTACAGTCATCTTTGTACTCTTGGCTGTAGCAATCTTAACCCTAGTTGAACGCAAAGTAATTAGCTACATACAACATCGTAAAGGGCCTAACATTGTTGGACCCTATGGTTTACTTCAACCTATCGCAGATGGTGTAAAGTTATTTTTAAAAGAACCAGTACGACCTTCTACTTCCTCCTCTTTTTTATTTCTTTTGACCCCTACCATGGCATTAACCCTAGCCCTTACCCTTTGATTTCCTATTCCTCTTCCATTCTCAATAACTGACTTAAACTTAAGTATTTTATTCATCTTGGCAATTTCTAGTTTAACTGTGTATTCAATTTTAGGTTCAGGTTGGGCTTCCAACTCAAAATACGCTTTAATTGGAGCATTACGAGCAGTAGCCCAAACAATTTCTTACGAAGTCAGCTTAGGATTAATTCTTTTAAGTACCATTATTCTTGTTGGAGGGTTTACATTACAAACTTTCGCCACAGCTCAAGAAAATATTTGATTAGTTATTCCACTTTGACCTTTAGCTGCAATATGATATATTTCTACTCTTGCAGAAACAAATCGAGCCCCATTTGATTTAACAGAAGGAGAGTCCGAATTAGTTTCAGGATTCAACGTAGAATATGCTGGCGGACCATTTGCCTTATTTTTCCTAGCGGAATACTCGAATATCCTTCTTATAAACACATTATCTTCCATTCTTTTTCTAGGCACTTCTTTATTACATTTAACACCAGAACTATCCACTTCAAATTTAATAATTAAAGCAACTGCTTTGTCAGTAGTATTTCTTTGAGTACGAGCTTCATACCCTCGATTCCGGTATGACCAATTGATACATCTCATTTGAAAAAATTTTCTCCCTTTAACTCTTGCTCTCGTCATTTGAAACATAGCTATACCTCTCGCTTTCTCAGGATTACCTCCGCAAATTTAGGAGTTGTGCCTGAATTATAGGATTACTTTGATAGAGTAAATCATGAAGGTTAAAATCCTTCCAACTCCTTAGAAAAAGGGGACTTGAACCCCATCTGAAGAGATCAAAACTCTTAGTGCTTCCACTACACCATTTCCTAGTAAAGTCAGCTAGTTAAGCTCTTGGGCCCATACCCCAAACATGTTGGTTAAAATCCTTCCTTTACTAATGAGCCCTCGCCTTCTTACAATTTTTTTATTTAGCTTAGGATTCGGAACTATATTAACTTTTGCTAGTTCACACTGAATACTAGCATGAATGGGCCTAGAAATTAATACTATGGCAATTATTCCTCTTATAGCTCAAAATCACCATCCTCGAGCCATGGAGGCAGCTACCAAATATTTTTTAATTCAAGCAACTGCAGCCGCCACTTTACTATTTGCTAGTATTATTAACGCTTGGTTGTTTGGACATTGAGAAATCAAAAGCATAGATCATCCCCTTTCTATTACAATTATTACCCTTGCTTTAGCATTAAAATTAGGATTGGCTCCCGTTCACGCTTGACTCCCAGATATTTTTCAAGGGCTAAACATGAGCACCGCTTTACTTCTAGCTACTTGGCAAAAACTTGCCCCATTTGTATTATTAATTCAAATTCAACCAACAAACCATTACTTACTTATTTTTCTAGGCCTTTCCTCTATCCTAATTGGGGGTTGAGGTGGTTTAAACCAAACACAACTACGTAAAATTCTTGCTTACTCTTCAATCGCACATCTCGGCTGAATAGTATTAATTATTCAATTTGCACCCTCCATTTCTTTACTAACTTTACTGGTCTACTTTATTATAACATATTCAATCTTTACACTTTTTAAACTAAATAACTCTACTAATATTAACTCCTTATCTACCTCCTGGGTTTTATCCCCTATTATATCAGCCCTCGCCCCTTTAATTCTTCTTTCCCTTGGAGGCCTTCCCCCACTTCTAGGCTTTCTTCCTAAATGAATAATTCTTCAAGAACTAGCAAATCAATCCATAGCTATAATAGCCACCTTAGCAGCTCTATCCGCACTTCTAAGCCTCTACTTTTATCTTCGCTTATCTTATGCCTTAACTCTGACTATTTCACCAAATAACATAACAGGCACTCTTCCATGACGTCTTACACATGTCATTATTACCATGCCTTTAGCAATTTCATGTTCAATTACAGTATGTCTCCTTCCATTAGCTCCTAGCATGCTCACTATTTTATTATAGAGACTTAGGTTAATTATTTAAACCAAGGGCCTTCAAAGCCCTAAATAAGGGTGAAAATCTCTTAGTTTCTGATTTAAGGCTTACGGGACACTAACCCACATCTCCTGTATGCAACACAGGTACTTTAATTAAGCTAAAACCTTACTGAATAGGTAGGCCTCGATCCTACAAAATCTTAGTTAACAGCTAAGCGCTCAAACCAGCGAGCATCCATCCACTTTCCCCGCCTAGCCTTCAGCAAATAGGCGGGGAAAGCCCCGGCAGAAATTATCCTACTACTTTAGATTTGCAATCTAATATGTAAAACACCTCAGAGCTATGATAGGAAGAGGACTTAAACCTCTGTTCATGGAGCTACAATCCATCACTTATCTCTCAGCCATCCTACCTGTGGCAATTACCCGTTGATTTTTCTCGACTAATCACAAAGACATCGGCACTCTCTATCTAATCTTTGGTGCATGAGCCGGCATAGTAGGTACCGCCTTGAGCTTACTTATCCGAGCAGAATTGAGCCAACCAGGTTCTCTCTTAGGAGACGACCAAATTTATAACGTAATCGTTACTGCTCACGCTTTTGTAATAATTTTCTTTATAGTAATACCAATTATAATTGGAGGCTTTGGTAACTGGTTAGTTCCTTTAATAATTGGGGCACCTGATATGGCATTTCCTCGAATAAATAATATAAGCTTTTGACTTCTTCCCCCTTCTTTCTTACTTCTCTTGGCATCGTCAGGGGTTGAGGCCGGAGCTGGAACAGGTTGAACAGTTTATCCTCCTTTGGCAGGTAATCTAGCCCATGCAGGTGCATCTGTTGACTTAACCATTTTTTCTCTACACCTAGCAGGGGTATCTTCAATTCTGGGAGCTATTAATTTTATTACCACTATTATTAATATAAAACCCCCAGCTCTTTCACAATACCAAACTCCCTTGTTTGTTTGATCTGTAATAATTACAGCAGTTTTACTTCTTCTGTCTCTACCAGTTCTTGCGGCAGGTATTACAATATTACTTACCGATCGAAATTTAAATACTACCTTTTTTGATCCTGCAGGAGGAGGAGATCCAATTCTTTATCAACACTTATTTTGATTTTTCGGCCATCCAGAAGTTTACATTCTAATTCTTCCAGGCTTTGGAATAATCTCCCATATCGTAGCTTACTATTCTGGTAAAAAAGAACCATTCGGTTATATAGGAATAGTATGAGCTATAATAGCCATTGGACTTCTAGGGTTTATTGTATGAGCACATCATATGTTTACAGTTGGTATAGATGTCGATACTCGAGCTTATTTTACATCCGCAACAATAATTATTGCCATTCCCACAGGCGTAAAAGTTTTTAGTTGATTGGCAACACTGCACGGCGGCGCAATTAAATGAGATACACCTTTATTGTGGGCCTTAGGTTTTATTTTTCTTTTCACCGTGGGGGGGTTAACCGGAATTGTTTTAGCTAACTCCTCATTAGACATTGTATTACATGACACTTACTATGTAGTAGCACATTTTCATTATGTTTTATCTATAGGAGCAGTCTTTGCTATTATTGCCGCATTTATTCACTGATTTCCCCTATTTTCCGGCTATTCACTTCATGAAACATGAACCAAAACTCATTTTGGCGTCATATTTGTAGGAGTAAATCTTACCTTTTTTCCCCAACACTTTTTAGGTTTAGCAGGAATACCTCGACGTTACTCAGATTACCCAGATGCTTATACTCTTTGAAATTCTGTATCTTCAATTGGTTCAATAATTTCCCTTATTGCTGTAATTATGTTCCTTTTTATTGTTTGAGAGGCATTTGCTTCAAAACGTGAAGTTCTATCAGTTAGTCTTACTACTTCCAATGTCGAGTGACTTCATGGTTGTCCTCCTCCCTATCACACCTTTGAAGAACCAGCTTTCATCCGAATCCAACAGTCATAACACTTTTATTATACGAGAAAGGAAGGAATTGAACCCCCATATGCTGATTTCAAGACAGCCACAAGACCATTCTGTCACTTTCTTGTAAGACACTAGTAAAATATTACACTACATTGTCAATGTAAAGTTGCGAGTTAAACTCTCGCGTGTCTTAATATATGGCGCACCCTTCCCAATTGGGGTTTCAAGACGCAGCTTCCCCAGTAATAGAAGAACTGCTTCACTTTCATGATCATGCTTTAATAATCGTTTTTCTTATTAGTACTCTAGTACTTTATGTAATGATTGCAATAGTTACAACAAACCTAACAAATAAGTACATTCTTGATTCACAAGAAATTGAAATTATTTGGACATTACTTCCGGCCATTATTCTTATTCTTATTGCTTTACCTTCTTTACGAATTTTATACTTAATAGATGAAATCAATGAGCCTCATTTAACTATTAAGACAATAGGCCATCAATGATACTGAAGCTATGAATATACAGATTATGAAGAACTAGGGTTTGATGCTTATATGATTCCAACACAAGATCTTACTCCTGGCCAATTTCGTCTACTAGAAACAGACCATCGTATAGTAATTCCAACTGAATCCCCTGTCCGAATGCTAGTTTCCGCCGATGATGTTCTTCATTCATGAGCAGTTCCTAGCTTAGGAGTAAAGATAGATGCAGTCCCCGGTCGTTTAAACCAAATTGCATTTATTGTCCCTCGCCCCGGTGTATACTATGGTCAATGCTCTGAAATTTGTGGTGCAAACCACAGCTTTATACCAATCGTAGTAGAAGCCGTCCCCTTAGAACATTTTGAAAGCTGGTCTTCTTATATACTTGAAGACGCTTCGCTAAGAAGCTAAATGGGTGTAGCATTAGCCTTTTAAGCTAAAGACTGGTGGTTCCCAACCACCCTTAGTGAAATGCCGCAACTCAACCCAGAGCCATGATTTTTAATTTTAACATTTTCCTGAGTCATTTTTTTAACTTTTATCCCCCCTAAAGTATTAGCCCATTATGCCTTTAACGAACCTAATATCCAAAATTCGGGGAAATCAAAAAAAGAAAACTGAAATTGACCATGACAGTAAGCCTCTTCAATCAATTTTTAAGCCCTACTTTACTAGGAATTCCTTTAATTATTTTAGCATTGTTGTTACCATGACTTTTATATGCTAAGCCAGGCATTCGATGATTAACTAATCGTCTTCTACTACTTCAGGACTGATTTATTATTCGATTCACTAATCAAATCTTTCAACCACTTAATCAAGGAGGCCATAAATGAGCCGCACTAATTACGGCTTTAATATTATTTATTATTACCTTAAATATACTAGGCCTTTTACCTTATACATTTACACCAACAACTCAGCTTTCAATAAACATAGCATTTGCTGTCCCCATTTGATTGGCAACCGTTCTTATTGGAGCACGAAATCAGCCTACTGTTGCATTGGCCCATCTTCTACCAGTAGGAACACCCGTTCCTTTAATTCCTGTTCTAATTATTATTGAAACTATTAGTCTTTTCATTCGACCTTTAGCCTTAGGCGTTCGACTTACTGCCAATTTAACAGCTGGACATCTTCTAATACATCTAATTTCCTCTGCCGCATACATTTTCATTTCTATTATACCTGCTGTAGCTATTTTAACCTCAATTTTACTTTTTCTCCTCACCATTTTAGAAGTAGCCGTAGCTATAATTCAAGCCTATGTATTTATCTTACTACTAAGTCTTTATTTACAAGAAAACACTTATGGCCCACCAAGCACACGCATATCATATAGTAGACCCAAGCCCTTGACCATTAACAGGCGCAGTTGCTGCTCTTATATTAACCTCCGGTTTAGCAATTTGAATACATTTTCACTCCCTAACATTATTAGCTCTCGGATTAGTTCTTTTACTATTAACTATAATTCAGTGATGACGTGATATTACTCGAGAAGGAACATTCCAAGGCCACCATACCCCGCCTGTCCAAAAAGGCCTACGATATGGTATAATTTTATTCATTACATCAGAAGTGTTTTTCTTTTTAGGATTTTTCTGAGCTTTCTACCATTCAAGCCTAGCCCCCACTCCTGAATTAGGTGGATGCTGACCTCCTACTGGAATCACTACCTTAGACCCATTCGAAGTTCCCTTACTTAATACAGCAGTACTTTTAGCTTCCGGTGTAACTGTTACATGAGCTCATCATAGCATCATAGAACGCCAACAAATTCAAGCAACTCAAGCCCTAGCTTTAACCTTTGCTTTAGGTTTTTATTTTACCATCTTACAAGCAATAGAGTACTACGAAGCACCTTTTACAATTGCAGACGGAGTTTATGGTTCTACCTTTTTTGTTGCAACCGGTTTTCACGGCCTTCATGTAATTATTGGCTCTACCTTTCTTGCTGTTTGTTTACTCCGACTAATCAAATTCCATTTTACATCAGAACATCACTTTGGATTTGAAGCCGCTGCTTGATACTGACACTTTGTAGACGTAGTTTGATTATTCCTATATATTTCTATTTACTGATGAGGATCATAATCTTTCTAGTACAAGTAGTATAAATGACTTCCAATCATACGGTCTCGGTTAAAATCCAAGGAAAGATAATGAGTGTATTAGTGTCAGTGGTTCTTTTATGTACGGTGCTCTCTTTTGTATTAGCCCTCATTTCTTTTTGACTTCCTTCAATATCTTCTGATCAAGAAAAGTTATCATCATACGAATGCGGTTTTGATCCTTTAGGATCCGCTCGTCTTCCATTTTCCTTACGATTTTTTTTAGTTGCTATTCTTTTTCTTTTATTTGACCTAGAAATTGCCCTATTACTTCCCTTACCATGAGGAAACCATCTTTTAAACCCAACAATAACATTTACTTGAGCATCAATCGTCCTGGTACTCCTTACCTTAGGCCTAATTTACGAATGAGCCCAAGGAGGCCTAGAATGAGCCGAATAAGTAGTTAGTTTAATTAAAACAATTGATTTCGGCTCAGACAATTATGGTTAAAGTCCATAACTCCTTAATGTTCCTTATCAAATTTGTTATTCCATTAATGTATGCATTAGGACTTGCAGGACTAACTTTTAATCGAAAACATTTACTGTCTGCTCTTCTATGTCTTGAAGGCATAATATTAACCTTATTTATAGCCCTCTCTCTATGAACCCTACAATTCAATTCCATAAACTTTGCATCTTCCCCCTTACTTCTTTTAGCATTTTCTGCTTGTGAAGCAAGCGTAGGATTAGCCTTACTAGTTGCCACTACACGAACACACGGCTCAGACCACCTTTCAACCCTTAATCTTCTACAATGCTAAAAATTCTTTTGCCCTCAATTATACTATTATTATCCACCTGAATTGTTCCTCTTAAAAAAATATGACATACTACTCTCATATACAGTCTGATTATTGCATCATTAAGCTTTACTCTACTATTAATGGGGGAATCAGGATGAGCTTATTTGAATCTATATATAGCAACAGACTACCTATCAATTCCACTTTTGGTTCTTACCTGTTGACTCCTTCCCCTAACAATCATTGCAAGTCAGAAACACATAAATCTAGAACCTGAAAATCGACAACGAATATATATTACTCTTCTGATACTTCTTCAAATTTTCCTAATTATAGCCTTTAGCGCCACAGAGCTTATTATATTTTATATTATGTTTGAAGCCACCCTTATCCCTACTCTAATCATCATTACTCGTTGAGGCAACCAATTAGAACGTTTAAACGCAGGAACATATTTCCTATTTTATACCTTAGCAGGATCATTACCCCTTCTCGTAGCTCTTATACTTTTTCAAAGCTCAGTAGGATCTCTTTCTTTTATTTCTTTAAACTATATTCCTAAAACAAACCTAGAATCATGGTCTAGCTCAATCTGATGAGCCGGCTGCTTAATTGCCTTCTTAGCTAAAATACCCTTGTATGGAGTACATCTATGACTTCCTAAAGCACATGTAGAAGCCCCCATTGCAGGCTCAATAGTACTTGCTGCAGTCCTTTTAAAACTCGGGGGTTATGGAATAATACGAATCATAGTGATTCTAGAACCTCTAACTAAAGAATTAAGTTACCCTTTTATTATCTTAGCCTTATGGGGATTAATCATAACAGGGTCAATTTGCTTACGTCAAACCGATTTAAAATCTTTAATTGCCTATTCATCAGTCGGACATATGGGGTTAGTCGCCGCGGGTATTTTTATACAAACACCTTGAGGTTATACAGGGGCATTAATTCTAATAATTGCCCATGGATTAACTTCTTCAGCCCTATTTTGTCTAGCAAATACAAATTATGAACGAACCCATAGCCGAACTATACTTTTAGCACGAGGCCTACAAGTATTATTCCCATTAATAACCACCTGATGATTTATTGCAAGTCTTGCTAACTTAGCACTACCCCCTTTACCTAATTTAATAGGAGAATTAATAATCATCACCTCTTTATTTTTCTGGTCTACATGAACAATTATTTTAACCGGATTGGGAACCTTACTCACAGCAGCTTATTCTTTATTCTTATTCCTAACAACTCAACGAGGCCCCCTACCCAACCATATAATTTCAATAGACGCCACCTACACCCGAGAACACCTACTGATAGCTCTTCACCTCATTCCTTTGCTTTTATTAATCTTAAGTCCCCATTTAACGTGAGGTTGAACTATCTGTAGGCATAGTTTAATTAAAACATTAGATTGTGATTCTAAAAATAAAGGTTAAAATCCTTTTGTCCACCGAGAAAGGCTCGTCAGCAACGATAACTGCTAACTTTCGTCACCTCAGTTAGACCCTGGGGCTCTCTCGTATGTTCTTGCTTCCAAAGGATAATAGCTCATCCACTGGTCTTAGGAACCAGAAACTCTTGGTGCAAATCCAAGTGGCAGCTAAAGTGCAACACACTAATTACGCAATAATTTCTGGACTCGTCCTAATTTTTTTAGTTCTACTTTATCCCGTGATTTATTCTTTTATTTTTAAATATAAACTTCAACAATCGGCACATATTCAAATAGAAACTGCCGTCAAAATAGCTTTTTTTATTAGCCTATTTCCGCTCTTTATTTTCTTATATAATGGGACTGAATCAACTACAACCACATGATCATGGATAAACACCATAACCTTCGATATTAACATTAGCTTTAAATTCGATTTTTATGCCTTATTTTTTGTCCCTATTGCACTATACGTCACTTGATCTATCCTACAATTTGCATCATGATATATACATGACGACCCCTATATAGACCGTTTCTTTAAATACTTATTAATTTTTTTAATCGCAATACTTGTTTTAGTCACTGCCAATAATATATTTCAATTTTTTATTGGTTGAGAAGGAGTAGGCATTATATCCTTCCTACTTATCGGCTGATGGTACGGCCGAGCTGATGCTAATACAGCGGCCCTTCAGGCCGTAATTTATAATCGAGTAGGAGATATCGGCTTAATTATAGCTATGGCATGAATTGCCACCAATCTCAACTCATGAGAAATTACCCAAATATTTTTTATTTCAAAAAACATGGACCTAACCCTTCCTTTAATGGGGTTTATCCTTGCTGCAACCGGCAAATCCGCCCAATTTGGTCTACATCCTTGACTCCCTTCTGCTATAGAGGGCCCTACACCTGTCTCTGCTTTACTTCATTCAAGCACTATAGTTGTAGCAGGAATTTTCTTATTAATTCGGATTAGTCCAATGATAGAAAACAATCAAATTGCACTAACAACTTGTTTATGTTTAGGGGCCTTAACCACTTTATTTACTGCCACTTGTGCTCTTACCCAAAATGATATTAAAAAGATTGTGGCTTTTTCTACATCTAGCCAACTAGGTTTAATAATAGTAACCATTGGACTTAACCAACCTCAATTGGCCTTCTTACATATTTGTACTCACGCTTTTTTCAAAGCTATACTTTTCTTATGTTCCGGGTCTATTATTCATAGTCTCAACGGAGAGCAAGACATTCGAAAAATAGGGGGCCTTCATCATCTTACCCCTTTTACCTCAACTTGCCTAATTATCGGCAGCTTGGCCTTAACGGGCACACCATTTTTAGCCGGTTTCTTTTCCAAAGACGCAATTATTGAAGCGTTAACCACCTCCCAAATGAACGCCTGAGCCCTGACCTTGACCCTCATTGCCACATCTTTCACAGCCATTTACAGCACCCGTTTAATTTACTTTGTCTCTATAGGAACCCCACGATTCAATGTTCTCTCCCCTATTAATGAAAATAATCCTGCTGTAACAAGCCCCATTAAACGATTAGCATGAGGAAGCATCCTAGCTGGCCTCATTATCTTTTCTAATATAACACCCATAAACACCCCTGTAATGTCAATGCCAACTACCTTAAAACTAACTGCTCTCACAATTACTATCTTCGGCTTTATCCTTGCTTTTAAACTAGCTTCATTAACCACTAAACAACATGGAACTAAATCAATTATTACCTCCCATCATTTTTCAAATATGACAGGATATTACCTTCCTCTAATTCACCGCTTTGGACCTAAAAACAGTTTTTATATAGGCCTACTTAGCGCATTATTAATAGACGCAGCCTGACTAGAAAAAATTATACCAAAGTCAATTTCAAACTCTAACCTTTCTGTTTCAACTTCAGTTGATAACATACAACAAGGTATAATTAAAATGTATTTAACCCTATTCTTTTTAACAATTTTAATTACCTTATTTACCCTATTATATTAAATTACCTACATAACCAAATACACCACCAACTAATGACCCACCCCCTGCGTTAATTCTAGAACCACAAATAAAGTTATAAATAAAATTCATCCTCCTAGCACTAATAATCAACCCCCACATGAATAAACTAAGCCTACCCCGCTAGCGTCACCTCATATTACATAAACTTCTCCCGAAACTTCTCATGAATTAACTATATCAAAACCTCCTCCGTATCAAAAGACTAACCCTCCCATAATCGTTAATAATAAATATATTACTACCGACCCTAAAACAGATCCACTTCCTAAGCTTTCAGGATACGGATCTGCTGCAAGAGCAGCCGAATATGCAAATACAACTAACATACCTCCTAAATAAATCAAAAATAAAATTAAAGATAAAAAAGAACCGCCAAAACTGGCTAAAACAACACATCCCGCCGCTGCAACTATTACTAGTCCTAATGCGGCAAAATAAGGAGAAGGATTAGAAGCTACCGCTGCTATTCCAAAGATAAGTCCAAATAAACACAAGCAAATTACGTATGTCACAATTTCTACTAGGATTTTAACCAAGACCTGTGACTTGAAAAACCACCGTTGTATTCAACTATAGAAATTCATGGTGACATTACGAAAAACTCATCCCTTGATCAAAATCGCAAATAATGCTTTAGTAGATTTACCGACTCCTGTTAATATTTCTGCATGATGAAACTTTGGCTCCTTACTAGGCCTATGTTTAATAGCACAAATCCTAACAGGCTTATTTTTAGCAATACATTATACCTCCGATATTTCCACTGCTTTTTCATCCGTCGCCCATATTTGTCGAGATGTTAACTATGGATGATTAATTCGAAACATACACGCCAACGGCGCCTCATTCTTTTTTATTTGTCTCTACCTCCACATTGGGCGAGGTTTATATTATGGCTCCTACCTTTATAAAGAAACATGAAATGTGGGTGTAATTTTATTCCTTCTTGTAATAATAACAGCATTCGTTGGCTATGTACTTCCATGAGGGCAAATATCCTTCTGAGGAGCTACTGTAATTACTAATTTATTATCAGCCGTACCTTACGTAGGAAATGAACTAGTTCAATGAATTTGAGGGGGCTTTTCAGTAGACAATGCTACTCTAACACGATTCTTTGCATTCCATTTTTTATTTCCATTTGTTATTGCAGCTATAACTATAGTTCACCTCGTCTTTTTACACGAGACAGGCTCAAATAATCCAATTGGAGTTAACTCGGACGCAGATAAAATTTCTTTTCACCCTTATTTTTCCTATAAAGATCTCCTAGGATTCGCAATTTTATTAATTTTATTAACCTCTTTATCTCTATTCTCACCAAACTTACTGGGCGACCCAGAAAATTTTACCCCTGCTAATCCCCTTGTTACACCCCCTCATATTAAGCCCGAATGGTACTTTCTATTTGCTTATGCTATTTTACGTTCTATTCCAAATAAACTCGGCGGAGTAATTGCATTATTAGCCTCAATTCTAATTCTTATAGTAGTTCCATTTTTACACGCTTCTAAACAACGCTCCTTAACTTTCCGACCCCTAGGACAAGCATTATTTTGACTTCTAGTAGCCGACGTAGTTATTTTAACCTGAATTGGAGGAATACCTGTAGAACATCCTTATATTATTATTGGACAAATTGCATCAATCCTTTATTTCAGTATCTTTTTATTTATAATACCAATACTAGCCGTATATGAAAATAAACTGCTAAAATAAACATCGTATTAATAGCTCAAATCAGAGTACCGACCTTGTAAATCGGATGTTGAAGGTTAAAATCCTTCTTAATGCTCAGAGAAAGAGGATTTTAACCTCTACCCCTGACTCCCAAAGCCAGGATTCTAAAATTTAACTATTCTCTGCCTACGAAGCCTTTTTTAAACCTCTCAAAAATGCAAAAATTAAGAAATTTGTACATATATGTATTTACACCATTAATCTATATTAACCATTTTATGTAATGCTTTCCTACATTATGTCAAGAAGAAAAAAACATTGACCTAGGCATGATGCCATCAAATATTTACTAAGACATACATAATACTAAACTGGCCTAGATATGAAAAAAATTTCAAATAAATCAAAATTTCAGCGCCCAACATATAAATTTATGAAAGGTATATATACCAAGTCCCAGCTAGCATGATTCATACCAATTTGCGATGCAGTAAGAACCTACCATCAGTTGATTTCTTAAGGTTAACTCTTCTTGATGGTCAGGGACAGTAACAGTGGGGGTAGATAAAAATGAACTATTCCTGGCATTTGGTTCCTATTTCAGGGCCATTGATTGAA